AATGAAATGCCTGAATTTTCAAAGGATTATCTTGATAGGATAAATCATGTGACCACCTCACTTTCATTATTTTATATTTAATAGAATTAAACTATTTCCTTAAGTATCAAAAACTTTTGTACATCATATACTAAAATATATTTAAATAAATATTTTTTTTAAAAAAATAAGCTAATAAAGCTAATGGGTTCATACCTCATTTATAAAGGTTTTAACCCTTTTTTTTTTAATTTTTAAATCTTTTAAAATAATATTTTTATTTTCTTTAATTATTAGATCTTTAATCTCAATTTCTTCATATTCATGAATCGGAATATGAATAGGCTTAGAAATTAATCTATTATCTATTATCCCCTTAATAAATAACAGAAATAATTCAATAGCTTCTGAAGCATCGCTAAAATATTTTATTACCCAAGCTTTAGCATCAACCATTTTTTTATTTTCAATTATTCTTATTTCAAGTAATTTTGTTATTTTTAAAAATATTATTAATCCCCTAATAATTATTTTTAATTCAGCATTATTAACTAAAATAGGAGCAGCTCCTTTTCACTTTTGATTTCCTGAAGTGATAGAGGGTTTATCATGAATTAATTGTCTATTATTACTTACTTGACAAAAAATTGCCCCAATAATTTTATTATTACATAACTTAAATTCTTTAATATTTTTATTTTCAGTAATTATATTTAGAATATTAATTAGAGGAATTATAGGCTTAAACCAAACTAGATTACGAAAAATTATAGCTTATTCATCAATTAACCATATTGCGTGAATATTAAGATCAATATTTACCCAAGAAATTATTTGAATTATTTATTTTTTTATTTATACCATAATTTCTATTAATATTATTTTAATTTTTATAAAATTTAATATTTTTTATATTAAACAATTATTTATTTCAATAAATAACAATCTTATGTTTAAATTTTTTTTTATATTTAATTTTCTATCATTAGGAGGACTACCTCCTTTTATCGGATTTTTCCCGAAATGATTAATTATTCAAAATTTAATTAATAATCATATATTTTTTATAACTTTTTTAATAATTATATTAACTTTAATAACTTTATTTTATTATATTCGCTTAATTTTTTCTATGTTAATTATTAACATAAATGAAATTAAAATTTTTAATAAAAATACAAATAAATTTTGAATTCTTATAAGAAATTTTATATCAATTTTAAGCCTAACATTCTGCACAATCCTTTTTAACTATTTTTAAGGATTTAAGTTAATATAAACTCGTAGCCTTCAAAGCTTCAAATAATTTTTTTTTTTTTAAGCCTTAAAATTTTTAATTTACCTTTAAATTTGCAATTTAAAATCATTTTGACTATAAGACTTAGGAAAAGAAATTTTATTCATAAATAAATTTACAATTTATTGCCTATTATCAGCCATTTCCCCGAATAAATGACTATTTTCCACAAACCATAAAGATATTGGAACATTATATTTTATTTTTGGTGCCTGAGCTGGAATAGTTGGCACTTCCCTTAGACTCCTAATTCGAACAGAATTAGGAAACCCAGGATCATTAATTGGTGATGATCAAATTTATAATGTAATTGTTACAGCCCATGCATTTGTAATAATTTTTTTTATAGTTATACCAATTATAATTGGAGGTTTCGGAAATTGATTAGTACCTCTTATATTAGGAGCCCCTGATATAGCTTTCCCTCGAATAAATAATATAAGATTCTGACTCCTTCCCCCATCTTTAACTCTTCTTTTAATAAGAAGAATAGTAGAAAGAGGAGCAGGTACTGGATGAACAGTTTATCCACCTTTATCATCTAATATTGCCCATAGAGGAGCTTCTGTTGATTTAGCAATTTTTAGTTTACATCTTGCAGGTATTTCTTCTATTTTAGGAGCAGTAAATTTTATTACTACAGTAATTAATATACGTTCAATTGGAATAACCTTTGATCGAATACCTTTATTTGTTTGATCAGTTGCAATTACTGCCTTACTTCTTCTTTTATCTTTACCAGTATTAGCTGGAGCAATTACAATATTATTAACAGATCGAAATTTAAATACTACTTTTTTTGACCCAGCAGGAGGTGGTGATCCAATTTTATACCAACACCTATTCTGATTTTTTGGTCATCCTGAAGTTTACATTTTAATTTTACCAGGATTCGGGATAATTTCTCATATTATTAGTCAGGAAAGAGGAAAAAAAGAAGCTTTCGGAACTTTAGGAATAATTTATGCAATAATAGCTATTGGTTTATTAGGCTTCATTGTTTGAGCACATCACATATTTACAGTTGGCATAGATGTTGATACTCGAGCTTACTTTACCTCAGCAACAATAATTATTGCTGTTCCAACAGGAATTAAAATTTTTAGTTGATTAGCTACACTCCATGGAACACAAATTAATTATTCTCCTTCCATATTATGAGCTCTTGGATTTGTATTCTTATTTACAGTAGGAGGATTAACAGGTGTTATTTTAGCTAATTCATCAATTGATATTATTTTACATGATACATATTATGTTGTAGCACATTTCCACTATGTTCTTTCTATAGGAGCAGTTTTCGCTATTATAGCAGGTTTAATTCAATGATTTCCTTTATTTACAGGATTAACTTTAAATAAAAAATTTCTTAAAATTCAATTTTTCACTATATTTATAGGTGTTAATTTAACTTTTTTCCCTCAACATTTTTTAGGATTAGCTGGAATACCTCGTCGATATTCAGATTATCCAGATGCTTATACAACTTGAAATATTATTTCATCTATTGGATCTTTAATCTCAATATCAAGAATTCTATTTTTACTTTTTATTATTTGAGAAAGATTTTCATCTTCACGAAAAAGTATTTCTTCTATAAATTTATCCACATCTATTGAATGATTCCAAAAAATACCTCCTGCTGAACATAGATATTCTGAACTTCCTATATTATCTAATTTCTAATATGGCAGAATAGTGCGATGGATTTAAACCCCATAAATAAAGTTTTTCTTTTTTTAGAAAAATGGCAACATGAAAAACTTTAACCACACAAGATAGAGCTTCTCCTTTAATAGAACAATTAATATTTTTTCACGATCATGCTATAATAATTTTATTAATAATTACAGTATTAGTTGGATATTTAATAATTTTATTATTTTACAATAAATATAATTATCGTCATCTCTTAGAAGGTCAAATAATTGAATTAATTTGAACAATTTTACCAGCTATTACATTAATTTTTATTGCTTTACCATCATTACGATTATTATATTTATTAGATGAAATAAATAATCCTTTAGTAACAATTAAAACTATTGGACATCAATGATATTGATCATATGAATTTTCTGATTTCAAAAATATCGAATTTGATTCATACATAATTCCCTCCAATGAAATAAATAATTTTAATTATCGATTATTAGATGTAGATAATCGAATTTCAATTCCCTTCAATTCTCAAATTCGTATATTAGTAACAGCTGCTGATGTACTCCATTCATGAACAATTCCTTCCTTAAGAATTAAAATTGATGCAACTCCTGGACGTTTAAATCAAATCAGATTTTTAATCAATCGAACTGGATTATTTTTTGGTCAATGTTCTGAAATTTGTGGAGCCAATCATAGATTTATACCCATTGTTATAGAAAGAATTTCTCCCAACTATTTTATTAAATGAATTTCTAAAATAAGAGAAATTTACATTAGATGACTGAAAGTAAGTAATGGTCTCTTAAACCACTTAATAGTAATTTAACAAATACTTCTAATGAAAAATTTAGTTAAAAAATAACATTAGTTTGTCAAACTAAAATTATTTTATATTTAGAAATAATTTTTTATTCCTCAAATAGCCCCAATAAATTGATTAATACTTTTCTTAACTTTAACTTTAATTTTTCTCTTATTTAATTCAATAAATTATTATTCATTTAAATATAATAACAATAAAATTAAATTCTTAATAAAAAATATTTCAAAATTAAATTGAAAATGATAACAAATTTATTTAATTCATTTGATCCGTCAACAAATTTTTTCTTGTCATTAAATTGAATTAGAATTTTATTAGGATTAATATTAATTCCTTCTATATTTTGAATTATTCCATCTCGATGAAATTTTATATGAATTAAAATCATACTTACTCTTCATAATGAATTCAAAATTTTATTAGGAAATAATAATAAAGGAAGAACCCTTATTTTTATTTCTTTATTTTCATTTATTATATTTAATAATTTTTTAGGTTTATTCCCTTATATTTTTACAAGATCTAGTCACTTAAGAATAACTTTAAGTTTAGCTTTACCTCTATGATTAAGATTTATAATTTATGGATGAATAAATAATACTATTCACATATTTGCACATCTTGTTCCTCAAGGAACTCCCCCTATTCTTATACCTTTTATAGTCTGCATTGAAACTATTAGAAATTTTATTCGCCCGGGAACATTGGCTGTTCGATTAGCAGCTAATATAATTGCAGGTCATTTACTTCTCACATTATTAGGAAATACGGGATCTTTTATAACTATAATTATATTAAATTTATTAATTATTACACAAATTTTACTTTTAATCCTTGAATCAGCTGTTGCAATTATTCAATCCTATGTATTTGCTGTATTAAGAACACTTTACTCTAGAGAAGTTTAATAATGAATAGACATAAAAACCACCCCTATCATTTAGTTGATATTAGACCTTGACCTATTTTAGGAGCTTTAGGGGCCATAATTACTATAATAGGTTTAATCAAATGATTCCATTTTTTTAATAATAATTTATTTTTAATAGGATTATTAATTACTATAATAATTATATATCAATGATGACGAGATATCTCCCGTGAAGGAACTTTCCAAGGATTACACACACAAAAAGTAACTATAGGACTTCAATGAGGAATAATTTTATTTATTACATCTGAAATTTTTTTTTTTATCTCATTTTTCTGAGGATTTTTTCATAGAAGATTATCCCCAACAATTGAATTAGGACTTTATTGACCCCCAAAAGGTATTGAATCTTTTAATCCAATTCAAATTCCTTTATTAAATACTTTAATTTTATTAACATCAGGTTTAACAGTTACATGAGCTCATCATAGATTAATAGAAAATAATTTTAAACAAACAACACAAAGATTAGTATTAACTGTTATTTTAGGAATTTACTTTTCTTTACTTCAAAGATATGAATATATTGAAGCACCATTCTCTATTTCTGATGCAATTTATGGATCAAGATTCTTTATAGCAACAGGATTTCATGGATTACATGTAATTATTGGAACAACTTTTTTATTAGTTTGTCTTTTACGACATTTAAATAATCACTTTTCATCAATTCATCATTTTGGATTTGAAGCAGCTGCTTGATATTGACACTTTGTTGATGTAGTATGACTTTTTCTTTATATTTCTATCTATTGATGAGGTAGATATTTATATAATATAATAATTATCTTTGACTTCCAATCAAAAAATCTAATACAAATTAGTATAAATAATTATAATATTATCTTATTTTACAATTTTAATTCTAATTATTGTAGTAATTATGATAATTTTAGCATCCATCTTATCAAAAAAAACTTTTATAGATCGAGAAAAAAATAGACCTTTTGAATGTGGATTTGATCCAAAAAGCTCAACTCGTTTACCATTTTCTATTCAATTTTTTTTAATTGCTGTAATTTTCTTAATCTTTGATGTAGAAATTACTCTTTTAATCCCTTTAATTTTAATTATTAAATATTCTAATTTAATAAACTATTTAATTATTACGTTTTTTTTTTTATTTATTTTACTAATTGGTTTATACCATGAATGAAATCAAGGAGCTTTAAATTGAGCATATTAGGATAATAGTTAATAATAACATTTAATTTGCATTTAAAAATTATTGGTATAATCAATTTATCTTAAATAAGAAACAAAAAATTGTATTTAGTTTCGACCTAAAATTTTGGTGTTATACCCTTATTTAATAAAAATTTTTAATAAAAGAATCCATAAAAAAAAGAGGTAATTCTCTTACGAGAGGGATAATTTTAAAATTATTTTTTAATATTTAATATAATAATCAATAAACTTTTCCCATAAAAAAATTAATTGAAACCAAAAAGAGGTAAATCACTGTTAATGATTAAATTGGAAAATTTCCCCAATTAAAGAAATAAATTAATTAAAAATAAGCTTCTAACTTAATTTTTTAGCGATGGAAATTCGTTATTATTTCAATTTATATAGTTTAATAAAACATTACATTTTCATTGTAAAATTAAATATATTTATTTTATAAATATTTAAAAATATAAATATTTCCTTAATATCTTCAATATTATGCTCTTTATAAGCTATTTAAATATAAAAATATAAAAAATAATAAAATTATTCATATTACTAAAAAAATTAAATAAATTTTTAAATTATTATTAAATATAAATTGAGAAAATACTGAAGAATTTTTTATCCTAAAATAAATTTGTTGACCTCCAAAAAATTCTGATCAACCTTGATCTAATCTATTATATAATATCTTTCCTATATATAAAGGATATAAATTAATCCCAAATGTTGATATAATTGGTATATTTCATATAGAAGAAAAAAATAAACTTAAAAAAAATAAAGATTTAGATTTTAATGAATAATTTAAATAAAAATTAGAAATTTCATAACCAAGCCATCCCCCCACTAAAGTAACAATCAATGCTATAATTTTTATAATAAAAGGTAAACAAATAAAATAAGGTGTTGGAAATATAATTCATATAAGAAATCTTCCTCCTGTAATAACAAAAAAAATTAAACCTCCCATTCCTTTTAATATATAAATATTATAATCTCTTACTCTATTTAATGATAAAAAATTAAAATCCCCGAACATTGAATAATAAATTAAACGTAATGTATAACAAACTGTTAAACCTGTAGAAATAAAGTAAATTAAATAGATATAAATATTTAAAAAATTTATAGAAACAATCTCTAAAATTAAATCCTTTGAATAAAATCCTGAAAGAAAAGGAAGACCACATAAAGATAAATTTGAAATATTAAAAAAACAACAAGTTAAAGGTATTTGTATAATTAATCTTCCTATATAACGAATATCTTGACAATTTATTAAATTATGAATTATACATCCAGCACATATAAATAATGTTGCTTTGAATAAAGCATGCGTTAATAAATGAAAAAAAGCTAAATTATATTCCCCTAAAGATAAAATTCTAATTATTAATCCTAATTGTCTTAATGTTGAAAGAGCAATAATTTTTTTTAAATCAAATTCAAAATTTGCTCCTAATCCAGCTATAAATATTGTTATTCTTCCAATAAATAATAAAATTATTATTAAATTTAATCTTAAAGAATAATTAAAACGAATTAATAAATAAACCCCAGCTGTTACAAGTGTAGAAGAATGAACTAAAGAAGATACTGGTGTAGGGGCAGCTATTGCTGCAGGCAACCAAGAAGAAAAAGGAATTTGAGCTCTTTTAGTTATTGCCGCCAAAACTACTAAATAAGAAATAATTTCTATATAATAATCTATTTTTATAAATTCAATATAAAAAATATAATTTCATCTTCCATAATTTAATATTCAAGCAATTGATAATAATAAAGCAACATCCCCAATTCGATTTGTTAAAGCTGTAATTATACCAGCATTATAAGATTTAATATTTTGATAATAAATTACTAAACAATAAGAAACTAATCCTAATCCATCTCACCCTAATAAAATTCTAATTAAATTTGGACTAATAATTAATAATATTATTGATAATACAAATATTGAAACTAATATAATAAACCGATTTAAATTTAAATCTCCTCTTATATATTCTTCTCTATAAAAAATAACTATTGAAGAAATGAATAAAACAAATCTTATAAATAATAAAGATATTCAATCAAATAAAATTGTTATTAAAATTGAACTTGAATTAATTCTTAAAATTTCAAATTCTAAAATAATCCTATAATCTAAAACTATAAAATATAATCTATAAATAAATCTTAAAAAAGAAAATAACAAAAAAAAACCATAATAAATTATACAAATTGATAAAATTATCTAAAATAATTATAAATTATATCTCTGATTCCACAAATCAATATTTTCATTAAACTATTTAAATAAATTCATAAAACTAAATATTCTGATTTTAAAATTATTAAATTTAAAGGAAATCAATGTAAAAATAATAATAAAAATTCACGAATATATCCTATTGAAAATGAATAAATTCCTGAATAAATTTTTCCATGTTGGCAATATCTATATAAAAATAATGAATATGCTGCACTAAAAAAAGAAATAAATGATAATGTAAATAAACTTAAAAATCTTCATCTTATTAATCTATTAATTAATATAATTTCCCCTAAAAGATTTAAAGATGGAGGAGCAGCTATATTTGATGAACATAATAAAAATCATCATAAAGACATCCTTGGTATTAAATTAATTAAACCTTTATTTAAATATAATCTCCGTCTTAATAATCGTTCATAAGAAATATTTGCCAAACAAAATAAACCAGAAGAACATAGCCCATGAGCTAATATTATCACTAAAGCACCACATATTCCTCAATAATTTAAAGTTATAATACCCCCCAATACTAATCCTATATGAGCTACAGATGAATATGCAATTAAAGACTTAATATCTATTTGTCGTAAACAAATGAAAGAAACAAAAATTCCTCCGATTAATCTAATAATAATAAATAAATAATTAATTTTAATTCTTAAATTTATAAAAATCATTATTAAACGCATTATTCCATACCCCCCTAATTTCAATATTACACCTGCTAAAATTATTGAACCTGAAACAGGAGCTTCAACATGAGCTTTTGGTAATCATAAATGAACAAAATACATAGGTATTTTAACCAAAAAAACTATATTTATACATATATATAAATAAACACTTCTAATTGAATAATTTATTAAATTAAAATCTAAAGTATAATAATTTCTATAATAAAAAAAAATAGAAATTATTATTGGTAAAGATGCTATTAAAGTATAAAATAACAAATATGTTCCTGCTTGAATTCGTTCTGGTTGATAGCCTCACCCAATAATTAAAATTAATGTAGGAATTAGTCTTATTTCAAAAAATAAATAAAAAATAAACAAATTCATTGAAGAAAATGTACAAAATAAAGAAAATAATAATAAAAGAATTATTAATAAAAATAAATTATAAAAATAATTCTTATTATATAATTTTGATCTAGCTATAATCATTAATACACAAATTCATAAACTTAATAAAATCAATATATACCTTAATATATCACACCCAAAAATATAACTAATATTAAATACTATATAATTTACTCTAAAACTATAAAAAAAAATAATAAATAATATAAAATAAATAAATTGATTCAATCAAAATCTTAAATTAATAAAACTTAAAGGAATTATAAAAATTATTATAAAAATAAATTTTATCATAGTATATTAAAAGACTGAAAATAATCATTCCCATGAGTACGAATTATCGAAACTAAAATTGATAAACCTAAAGCTCCTTCACAAACTCTCACAGTCAAAAAAATTATTCTAAAATAATATTCACAATTATAAAATCTTATATAAATATACAAATTAAAATAAAGTGATAAAATAATAAATTCTAAACTTAATAATATTAATAAAAAATGTTTACGTTTTAAACAAAATGAAATTAAACCTATAAAATATATTATAATTGAAAAACCTAAAAAATATATTAACATTAGTTTTAATAATTTAATAAAAATATTAGTCTTGTAAACTAAAAATAAAATTTTTTTTTAAAACTTCAGAGAAAAGATAACTCTTATCATTAATCTCCAAAATTAATATTTTTATAAACTATTCTCTGTATGATTATATTATTAATATTTTCAATAATAATATCAAGATTATTTATTTTTATAAACCACCCACTTTCTATAGGTCTAATCTTATTAATTCAAGTATTAAATGTAGCATTAATTACTGGATTACTTTCTATAAATTTTTGATTTAGTTATATTTTATTTTTAATTATAGTTGGAGGAATATTAGTCTTATTTATTTATATAACAAGAATTGCATCAAATGAAAAATTTAATTATTCTAATAAAATAATAATTATTATAATAATTATTATAATTTTTATAATTATAATAAAAATTTTTGATAATATATTTATTAATATAATAAATCTCAATATTGAAAATCTATTAAATAAAAATATTCAAGAAAATATTTTTAATAAATTTTTTAATTACCCTTCAAATATTTTATTATTTATAATAATTATTTATTTATTTATTACTCTTATTGCTGTAGTAAAAATTACTAATATTAATTTAGGACCCTTACGTCAAAAATTTTAATGAAAACACCATTTCGAACTCAATCTCCTTTACTTAAAATTATTAATAATTCATTAATTGATTTACCTACACCTTCAAATATTTCAGCATGATGAAATTTTGGTTCTTTACTAGGATTATGTTTAGGTTTACAAATTATTACTGGAATTTTCTTAGCAATACATTATACTCCTAATGTTGAAATAGCCTTTAATAGAGTAGCTCACATTTGTCGAGATGTAAACTATGGTTGATTAATGCGAACTTTACATGCTAACGGAGCGTCATTTTTCTTTATCTGCCTCTATTTACATATTGGTCGAGGAATATATTATGGTTCTTATTTTTTAACATTAACATGAACAATCGGAGTAATTATCTTTTTTGCAGTTATAGCAACTGCATTTTTAGGATATGTACTTCCTTGAGGACAAATATCATTTTGAGGGGCTACAGTTATTACTAATCTTGTATCTGCAATCCCCTATCTTGGAACAAGAATTGTCCAATGATTATGAGGAGGTTTTGCAGTAGATAACGCCACATTAAATCGATTTTTTACCCTTCATTTTTTATTACCTTTTATTGTTGCTGCATTAGTAATAATTCATTTATTATTTTTACATCAAACAGGATCTAATAATCCTTTAGGGATTAATAGAAATATTGACAAAATCCCATTTCATCCTTATTTTTCCTTCAAAGATATTTTTGGATTTATCATTATATTAATATTTTTAACAATTTTAAATTTATCTAATCCTTATTTATTAGGTGATCCAGATAATTTTACCCCTGCTAATCCCTTAGTTACCCCCATTCATATCCAACCAGAATGATATTTTTTATTTGCTTATGCAATTTTACGATCAATCCCTAATAAATTAGGGGGAGTAATTGCTTTAGTAATATCAATTGCAATTTTATTATTCATACCATTTTCAAATAATAAATTAATCCAAAGAATACAATTTTATCCTATTAATAAAATTCTTTTCTGATCATTTCTTTCAATTGTTTTATTATTAACATGAATTGGAGCCCGACCTGTTGAAGACCCTTATATTATTACTGGACAAATTTTAACCATCCTTTATTTTTTATATTATATTATTAATCCTTTAATAACAAAATTTTGAGATTTTATTTTATTTAATTAGTTTATGAACTTGTTAAAGTATATATTTTGAAAATATAAAAAAGAATTTAATTTCTATAAACTTAACTACTAAAATTAATTAACTAAATTAATAGGGCAAAAATATACATTTTTAACCCTCTAAAAAAAAATAAATAATTTAATGAAACAGGAAGAAACCCCTTTCAAGCTAAATATATTAATTTATCATAACGAAATCGAGGTAAAGTACCTCGAATTCAAATCCACAAAAATGATATATATCCTAATTTTACAAAAAAAAATCATGAATAAATATCAGCCCCTAAAAATAAAATTCTACACAATATTCTTATAAATAAAATTCTTGAATATTCAGCTAAAAACAATAATGCAAAACCTCCTCTTCTATATTCAACATTAAATCCTGAAACTAATTCAGATTCACCTTCGGCAAAATCAAAAGGAGTTCGATTTGTTTCTGCTAAACAAGAAACAACTCAAATTATTCTTAAAGGTATAAATAAAAACATAAATCACAAATTATTTTGAAATTTTTCAAAATCATAAATATTTAAACTTATAATTAAAAATAAAAATGATAATAAAATTAAAGATAATCTTACTTCATAAGAAATTGTTTGAGCAACAGAACGTAACCCCCCTAATAATGAATAATTTGAATTAGATGATCAACCAGCAATTATTATTGTATAAACTCTTAATCTTGAACAACACAAAAAAAATAAAATCCCTAATCTAAAATTAAATAAAATTCTAAAAAAAGGTATACATATTCATAATATTAAAGATAAAAATAAATTAAAAATTGGAGAAAAATAATATGAATTAAAATTTGATATCAATGGATAGGTTCCTTCTTTTGTAAATAACTTAATTGCATCTCTAAAAGGTTGAGGAATTCCTATTAAACCTACTTTATTCGGACCTTTTCGAATTTGAATATACCCTAAAACCTTCCGCTCTAATAAAGTTAAAAATGCTACCCCTACTAAAACACAAATTAACAATAAAATACTTCTAATTAATAATAATAATAAATCTATAAAAAACAAATATTATTTGTATAATATACATGATTAAATTCTAAATTTAATGCACTAATCTGCCAAAATAACATTAATAATTTTCATAAATAAATAATTATTATAAATATTTGGTCCTTTCGTACTAAAATATTTTATTATTTAAAGATAGAAACCAACCTGGCTCACACCGGTTTAAACTCAGATCATGTAAAATTTTAAAAGTCGAACAGACTTAATTTTCTTAGCTTCTACACCAAAAATTTATTTTAATCCAACATCGAGGTCGCAAACTTTTTTTTCGATTAGAACTCTTAAAAAAAATAACGCTGTTATCCCTAAGGTAATTTAATCTTTTAATCATTAATAATAGATCAATAATTCATAAATAAATGTTTTTATAAAAAAAAGTTTTATAAATTTTTTTATCACCCCAACAAAATATTTTTTTATTAAAATAAATAAAAAATCTAAAAATAAATTCTAATTAAAAATATTAAACTCTATAGGGTCTTCTCGTCTTTTAAATTTATTTAAGCTTTTTAACTTAATTATAAAATTTTAATAAAATTTTATTAGAGACAGCTATTTTTTTGTTCAACCATTCATACCAGCTTTTAATTAAAAAACTAATTATTATGCTACCTTTGCACAGTCAAAATACTGCGGCCGTTAAAATATTCAATGGGCAGGTTAGACTTTATATTATAATCAAAAAGACATGTTTTTAATAAACAGGCAAAAAATATTTTGCCGAATTCCTTTAATAAACCTTAATTATTAAATTTTTAAACAAATTTTTATACTAATTTTATCATTATAAAATTCAAATTTAAATTAAATAAATTTTTTTAATAAAAAATTTAAAATCATATATAAATTTTAAAAAAATAAAATTAATTATAACATATTAATAAATAAAAATTTCTAATCCTATAAATTTTAATTAAATATCTAATTTATAAATTTTTTACTTTTAAGCTCATCCCTAAAAATATTTATTTATTTAATATAATAATTTTTTAATAAAATATTATAATTCAATAAAAAAAATTAAATTTTTTTCTTAAAAAACCAGATATAATTAAAAACGAATAACATTTCATTACTAATTATTAATTTTAAATATTTATTAAACAATAAAATAAATTAATAATTAGATCTTTTAAAATCGGGAAACTTTAATTATAAAAATTTTAATTAATAAACCCTGATACACAAGGTACAAAAATATTTTTCTTTAAAAAATTTAGATTTTCCTATTTTAAAATATCTATCACTATACAAATATTTTATAATTAATAAAATTTTTTCATAATTATAATAAAACTAAAAATTTATTTATTTAAAAATCATAATAATTATATTAATATCAAATTAAATTGAATTTAACAATTATCTTTTTAATGTAAATAAAATACTTTATAAAGCTTTAATTTGTCTTTCTAGGCACACTTTCCAGTACACCTACTTTGTTACGACTTATTTCATTTTAAATGAAAGCGACGGGCGATATGTACATATTTTAGAGCTAAAATCATAAAATTAAATTTAATTTTATTACTTTTAAATCCACTTTATTAATATTTTTCAAATATATAAACTATTTAAATATCTTTATTGTAACCCATTTCTCCTTATTTATAAGTTACACCTTGATCTGATTTAATTTTTAATAAAAAATTATGAATATTTTTATTCTTTTAAAATATTCAAACTACGATGATATATAAACTAAAAATAAGTAAAATAAATCGTGGATTATCAATTATAGAACAGGTTCCTCTAAAAAGACTAAAATACCGCCAAATTTTTTAATTTTCATGAACTTAACAAATACTAAGTTAGTATAAAATTTAATATTTTAAAATAATAGGGTATCTAATCCTAGTTTAAATTTAAAATTTTATAAATTCATTATTTTAAATAAAAATTAAAATAATTTTAAAATTTCACTTAATAAAATTAAATATAAATTTTCCTAAACCAATTTATTATTAACCAAATTAAATTAATTATATTATATGAATAACCGCAACTGCTGGCACAAATTTTGTTAATATTTTTATATATTCCTAATTCTAAATTTTTTTAATTTATAAAATAATTTACTGCATAATAATATTTATCTTTCTAAGATAACTTTTCTACTAAAATTTACATATAAAAAAAATATACACTAAGTTTTTAAGCTAAAATAAAACTTTTTTTACATAAAAATTTTTTTACTAACACATAAAAAAAAACGAATTTCCCCCCCGTATAAAATCAATTAAATATTTTTTTTTCAAATAAAACAATTTAAAATTTTTTTATTTTAAAATTCCCCTTAAATTTTAAAATATATCTTTAACCCCTAAATTTCTAATTATTTATTATTCAAAAAAAAATAAACTATTTAATTAATTAATATTTTTTTAATACATAAAAATTTTTTAAATTTTTTTTAAAAAAACTAATCTTAATAAAAATTAACTATTCCCCTATAATTAATTATATTAATAAAAATTAATTTTTCTTTATCAACATTTATTTATACATTATATGCAATATCAATAATTCCCCTATAAAAGATATTTACATATAAAAATTATTATTAATATTTATTCTTCTCCCCCTTCTTATTTATAAAAATATTTATTAAATAAATTAAAAATTTTATAAAAAAATTTTTATTAAAAGAATCTATAATTATAATAAAATATATACTGTAAAAAAGAAACTACTAACACATCTATTTTTATCAAAATATAACTTTATTTAAAAACCCCGATAATTTTTTTTTTTTTTATTAAAAAAAAATATTTACTAACACGTAAATATTTATGTTTAGCAGAAAATTTCAATCTTAAAATAATTTAGCAGAAAATATTAATCATTTAAAATTAATTTTTTCCAAAAATTTGGGAATTTTTAACCATTTTTTTAATTTAAATTTCTAAATCATTTATTCACTAAATTTTAATTATTCAAAATTAAAAATTTTTAATAAAATTTTATACTAACACACTAGTTAATTTTATTTATTAAAGAATTATCATATAAAAAATAAACCGTAATTTTTTATAAAAAAATCTATGAAATTTTCTGCTAATTTTTATAACTAAAATTTTATAGATCAAATCTTTTATTTGAAATTCAATTACTAAATTTTTTTTTAAAAAAAAACTTATTTTCCACTAATTTTTTTTAGAGATAATTTTTTTTTTTATAAAATTTTTTTTACTAACACGTAAAAATTTTCGCTTTTTTATAAAAAATATTCAAATTTATTAAGTAAATAAAAAGTTTAGAAATTTTTATAGATTATTTTATTAAAAATTTTTTTATTTGAAAAATTAAAGTTTTTTTTTTTTTTTTTTTTTTAATTTATAAATTTTTAAAAATTAAATTAAAATGGTAGAAAAATTTAATATAAAAATTTATTTTTTTTATTCAAATTTTTCTTTAAAAATAAATTTTTAAAAATTAAAAATTTTTAATTTTATACCAAATTTTTATTCTTTAATAATTTTATATATCGTAAAATTTCAATAAATATTTAATATATATATATTCATTTATTTTAATATTATATAACATTTTATTGTATATATATATAGTAATATTTATTATTAAATAATAATTAACTTATTATATATATATAAATTATTTATTAATTTATATGTATATATTAATTTAGGTATATTGATTTATATATATATATATATTAATAAATTATTTATATATATATATATAATATATAATAAATTATAAAATATTAAAGTAAATTTTAAATAGTTTCTTTTTTTTTTTTTTTATTTTAATTATATAAATGAAGTTAAAAATAAATTGTTTATATTATTAAAATGAAAATTATCGTCACAATAATGATTAATTGAAAATTATATATTAGATAGGTATATAGTATAATAAATAGTAATGTCATCATACTCATTAAACATTTATATTAAGAATTCGGGTACAAGATTTTGAACGCCCATTTTTTTAAAATTATTTTAAAATACTAACAAAAATAACTTTTTACTGTAAAAAAAAAAATTAAGATTATCTCTGTTTCTCAGAAAAAGAAAATTTAAAAATTAAATTTTGCCAAAAAAATATTCGAATTTTTAGTGCAAAAAAAAGGGGAATTTTAAAAAAAAAAAAAAGTCCGAAAAAAGTGAAAATTTTCGTAAAAAACGCACAAAAAATGTTTTTTTTTGATAAAAGAAATTTACTTAATTTTATTCAGTAAATCTTTTTATGTGTTAGTAAAACTTTTTTTATTGACAAATATAT